CAGAGGAACGATCTATTTTATTTGATTGATGGATCCAATATTATAATGAATTAAAAAAGAGAGTTAATGAATTAAAAAAGAGAGTGTTCTTATTCGAACCGCCTTGTGATCTTCAACCAATTATGTGCTTCAATATAATTACCTGGAGTAAGCGCTATAGCTTGTTTCCAATATTCAGCAGCTTGATCGGACCAAGCCTCCGCAATTTCAGAATCTCCCTGTCGAATGGCCTGTTCTCCCCGGCCGGAATAGGTGGGTCAATTCCTTCCCTTAGAACCGTACTTGAGAGTTTCCTACCTCATACGGCTCAGCAATCAATTCTTTTGGTGTCCCATCTTAATCTACCATATCTAACTGAATAAGATTTCTCGTAAATCTATCCCATTTTTTTTCTCGGGTTAACCAGAAGAGGTTAATTACATGAGTTTCAAACTCTAATTTTGATCAATAATCAGTTTTATCTTTTCTCCCACCTTCAGAAGAACATAGGTATCTACCCCTATCGTTAGAATTTTCTGAAAGGTAACTATCTCGGTTTCATATAGAAAGTCATATAGAATCTTTGAAAAGGACTTTCCTCCAGAAGAAAGAAAGGACTTACTATCTTTGGGATCTGATGCTACACCGCTGCTCAATACCTTAGTAGATCGACTCTATTACATAAGTTGATTCCTAACTTTTATCTCATATCATGACATAAGTAAGCAGTTCTTATTGTATCGGCCCCCAAACCTCGCTAATTGATCTTTACGGTGCTTCCTCCATCAATTAGATCCTTTATCCATAGAATCTAGTATATAGGCCATACCTATTTCTTCATATTTCGGCTCGTATGAAGTCTCTTTCTTTGCTACAGCTGATAAAAATCGTTGCTTTGAACGATGCATATGTAGAAAGCCTATTTTGTTTCTAGTATTTACTAGAAGATTTGATCTTTCTTTCCTTCTTTCTATAGTGGAGATAGTCGCACGTAATGACAGATCACAGCCATATTATTAAAAGCTTGTGGTAAGAATGGGTTTCGTTCGAGTGCCCGGAAATAATATTCCAAAGCCTTCGTATGTTCTCCGTTGCTTGTGTGGATAAGGCCTATGTTATAGAGTATATAACTTCGATCATAGGGATCAATTTCTGGTCGCGTAGCTTCATAATAATTTTGTAAAGCTTCCGCATAATTTCCTTCGGATTGAGCCGACATCCGTTACGGTCGTTCATTCTATTCAAAGAATCTCCGTTCCAGAACCGTACGTGAGATTTTCATCTCATACGGCTCCTCCCTTCTGTGCATAGTAATAAGGGAAATAATCCATGGAATCAAAAAAGATTGAAATATTTTTATTATGAACTGACAGGGGCTGGTGTTTTTACAAGAAATCTCTAGCCATCCTTCCTGCAAGAGGTCTGTCTTTTCTTAACACCAAGCGTGTTGGTGCTAGATAGAAATGGTAACTCCAACAATTTCTTTGTCCTCAACGCCCCCTATTTCCAGGAATTAGTCACTTCAACGATCTTCGATGGTTATACGGGTATCCAAAGTACGAACGAGATGGATGTTTGTTGTCCCAACCATTCTTGTTAGTCCCGATCCCGATAAGGAAAAGGAGTAATTTATAACAAAGTTTTCGTGTTGTTGATTCCTAGGTGTAGTGCTTCTTCCCCTATGCGGCCTATTGGTACTAGTGAAGTAGTATTGACCTGCAATACAGAACCTATAGGTTAACCTTTCGCTCAATACTAGAATCGACAATTGAAGCATCTGAGGCTGCATCAATCGGGGATACACGACAGAAGGAATTGTTCTATCTCCAAACTAACTTCACCTTCATCAAGCGTAGGTTTATTTCAAGAATCTTTTTTCTTTGTATCCCGAATCATGTCTCTTTCTCATAAGACTGAGGGCGGTAAATAAATAAAAAAAAAAAAAGAATCAAATCGCACCATCTCTGTAATAGGTAAATGCCTCCTTTTCTCCTGAAGTTGTCGGAATTATTCGTAATAAGATATTGGCTACAATTGAAGAGGTCTTATCAATAAAATTTCCATTTATCCGAGATCTAGGCATAGTTAACAGTCCATTCGATAATTCTTCTCATTCCCCCTCGAGGGAAAATGATCCCACAAACAAAGGAATTGTACAGTACGAAATCACATAAAAACAAACAGACTCATTCTAAAAAAAAAGGATGTGGACCTTCCACTCAAATTGTCCCTTTTGGACAGGGATAGATAGGAAATATTTGAATCCGATTGGATTTCATTCAAATTGAGTAGTATACCAATTATTACTATTTTATCGAAGTTGAGGAATCAAGGAATTTTTCCTACGGATTCTGAGAACTCGAGAAGTTTTTTTGTATCCCTCGAGCCTACGGAAGATCTTTCTTTGACGAAAAGTTTTCTATTTAGAATTTAATTGATCGGTCGTACCTGTATTGCAATAATATGAATGACTCGCTATTCACTCGGTTTCTGGGTCATAATCATAAGATTATGTAGGAGAGATGGCCGAGTGGTTCAAGGCGTAGCATTGGAACTGCTATGTAGACTTTTGTTTACCGAGGGTTCGAATCCCTCTCTTTCCGTACCTTCACCTAATTCACCAACGTTACCAACCGCAATGTATCAAATAACAATTGATACCATTATTCCAACAGTAAGACCTTTATTTGATAGAGATTCTTCCTAATTACTGTGGTATGGAAAATGCCGGAAAGAGTGGAAAAGAATGAAAATCTCACTGCTGATCCATTTGTGATACGTGAGTGGGAGAAAAATCCGGATCAAACCCCTTATTTACTTGACTTTGGCGAAAAAGGGGGGGCAAAATTGCCCGAAGCTTTGTTATTTTAGTTAGGTTCAAGTCTGACGAGAATAATATTCTACGACTAGCAACTCATTGATTTTCAAACCGATCCATTTACTATCTATTATTTGATTTACTAATCCTTTATATTGGGATGAGTGAAAAGTCAAATGTTTTGCCAATTCCTCGTGGGGGGATGAATCAATATAATTTTGAATCAAAGCTCTGGATCTTTGTTCATCTCTCGTAGTAATAATATCTCGGGGTTTGCAGCGATAACTTGGGATATTTACTATACGACCATTAACTAAAATATGTCTATGGTTAACTAATTGCCTGGCTCCGGGAATGGTCGAAGCCATACCCAATCGAAAAAGGATGTTATCCAAACGCATCTCAAGTAGTTGTAGTAAAACCTGCCCTGTTGACCCTTTGGCTTTTCCAGCTATACGAACATATCTAAGCAATTGTCGCTCTGTCAGACCATAATGAAAACGCAATTTTTGTTTTTCTTCTAGACGAATACGATATTGAGATCTTTTCCCGGAACGCGATTGGTTTCTAAGATCACTTCCCGGTCTAGGTCTTTTACTAGTTAGTCCCGGTAAAGCTCCCAGACGACGTATTTTTTTGAAACGAGGCCCTCGGTAACGAGACATAAAGACTCCCCCCCTTATTTTTTTATTTATTTTATTGAAATTTCATTTTACAGAATAAACCTAAGTCAGACTGAACTAAACGATAAACGAAGATAAATCTACTGAAGTACTACAAAGAAGAATGATGAATTGTATCAATATCCGGATTATTTTGTATATATAGGAAGTTAAGGATCCTTTTCTTGATTTGTTCTGTAGAGATTTCACTGCTCCAATCAGTTTTTTATTCATAGTTGTAAGTTCCCACGACATAATAGATCGATGACCCGACATTTGTAAAAGAAAAAAGGGAGGAGTCTTTTCAATATTCCTTGATCTCAAGGAGACATTATCAATCATGGAAAAATCGGACAAATAGAGAAAAGCCGGCTATCGGAATCGAACCGATGACCATCGCATTACAAATGCGATGCTCTAACCTCTGAGCTAAGCGGGCTCACATAACAGAAATAGTGCATAGGAATTCGGTAAACTACCGGAATCTTAACTATATAATAATTAATATTAATAGAATGAAGAATCGAATTCTATTCCATTAAAAATGATTAATTAATATCATAAGAATATTCTTATATATTAGAATATAACTATAACTATATAGAATTTTTATTGAAAATTCGAGTGATTTATATTATCATTCTATTAATTCTTATTATATTTTCTATTATTCTTATTATATTTTCTATTATTATTAGATTAGAAATTTTATTATTAGAAATTTCTATTTCTTTAATTTCGAATTTTTTTTCTTTAAATGCAAAATATTACATTTGAAATAATTATATATAACTATATCCATATTAGTTATAGCAGATTCTATTAATTCTAAATTCTATTAGATTAGAGCGGATCGGTCCTAAGGAAAGGATAAGATAAGAATGCAATTCAGATCATAATGAGACATTCCTCTGGTTTCATTCGGAAAGGGAGGAGATAGGACGAAAAAAAAAGAAGAATGAATATCGACCGTTCCAGTATTCCCAATCGCGCGGGAAAAATGAGAGGGAGAGAGACATGTATATGTGGGATATATCCATCCATATTGAATTGCAGATACATCAATGATAGAATCATTTCCGATTGGACCAAATACTGGCCCACCGATAGAGATGAAAGAAGATGGGTAAGAAATAGGAGCAGACACTTTTTCGATATAGGAATCGGTATCTAATGAATTCAAGGGTTCCAACATAAGAGGGGGGATCACAATGAGATCTCGGCCTCATAAGGGGGATATGGCGAAATTGGTAGACGCTACGGACTTGATTGGATTGAGCCTTGGTATGGAAACCTACTAAGTGGTAACTTCCAAATTCAGAGAAACCCTGGAATTAAAAATGGGCAATCCTGAGCCAAATCCTGTGTTCAAAAAACAAGGGTTCAGAAAGCGAGAATCAAAAAAGGATAGGTGCAGAGACTCAATGGAAGCTGTTCTAACAAATGGAGTTGACTGCATTGGTAGAGGAATCGAATCCTTCTATCGAAACTACAGAAAAGATGACCCTGTATACGTACGTATACATACTGAAATATCAAAT